AACTATTGCAAGTAGCATTAATCAAATTTACTTTTTCTCGTTCTATCTCGGAGTATCCATTCGTTCGATACTCATCTGCTTCGATTTCCACTTTCCGTAATCTAACCCGAGCTCTTTCGAGCTGTTCAATGGCTCTTTTACGTAATTCTTCTGAATTTCGAATAGTACTCAAGATCCTCTGTTTTCGCTTATCTAATAAATCATTTAATGAAAGTAGATTATCTTTCCATTCATTTCACAACTATCATATCTCTTCCCGAACCAAACATGAATCTTTCGATTCATTTGGCTCTCACGCTCAATTGTTTCTTTTATCTTTTCTTTGATTGATGGGCATTCCCCATATCTTTGAACGGAATGAGCCTATCCTCTCTTTTCTGTTCGTATATTGAAACTGATCTAACATCAGAATCTTAGGAGGACTCTTCAGACCAGACAAAAAATAAAAAATTGTCAGCAAAGTTGTTTCTTTATTTGTTCTTTATTTACAACTTATTTCCAAAAAGAAAAAAAAAAGATTTTAAAGAAAAAATAATTCTATTCTTTCTTCTTTATATGCTATGATAAATTAGATCAAAATTATAATAGATAATATATAATTGAATAGAATTTGGAACTTCATTACTTCATTATCATTATTATTAGAATGAGATTTCAATTTTTTTATCCAAAAAATTCTCTTTTTTATACAAATAGAATACATAGGTCGTCGATTCGGCAGTGGATAAAAAAAGGGGGGGAGATACCCATCTTTCCAGTTAATGGTTCAAATAATTTTATCCATATGAGTGTTCTACATCGGATAAATTCCCAATTATTCCTTTTTTATCATCTTTAAACCTTTTTGTTACTAACGTAGCGGTAGAAAGAGTACCATACTATGCTGTGCCTGGACTTCAAACAATTTATCTTTAACCATGTAAAAGACCTCAACATTATTGGTTGATAGAGAAGAGAATCAAAGTTCATTTATCAATTAGTCACGAAATGCTATGGTTCTTACATATGATCTCTGAATGAAATCCAATTCCGAAGTAATTCGTCGAGATTATGCACCCTTTGTTCCTATTTCTGCTATAAAAAAGAATACATAAATATAAAGAAAGTGCAGCCGGTGAAATCCAACCTATTCTTGAAATACACAACTCGCACACACTCCCTTTCCAAAAAAAATCAATACACCCAGCACTACGCTTAGATTTATTGGATTTGTTGCTAAAATATCGGTATTAAGCTCGAAACTCCCAGCGGAGGGCCAGTGCTCCACGGAAACAAAAGAATCGGTTATATTTTTCATAAGCTCTCCCCTTATAGATAGGACTAACAAAGAACAGAGTTCTTTTTGTATCACTCCGCTTATTATTCTCAAATTTATTATTTATGGTTATGTTTTTATTCTACGATGAAAAATGAAACATTAAACAAAAGGATTTGCAAATAAAAGAGCTAATGCCACGACCAGTCCATAAATTGTTAAAGCTTCCATAAAAGCCAGACTAAGTAATAAAGTACCTCGTATTTTACCCTCTGCTTCTGGTTGTCTCGCAATACCTTCTACGGCTTGGCCCGCAGCAGTACCTTGACCGACCCCAGGTCCGATAGAAGCAAGCCCTACAGCCAATCCAGCAGCAATAACGGAAGCAGCAGAAATAAGTGGATTCATGGTAAGTTCCTTGCACCAAAAAAAGAAATGGTTAATGATACAACCAACCAATGAATTAGTACTTAATCTACTTATTTTTCTACTTCTACTTTTACTATTTACTACACTTATTTTTTATTTTTTGATCTTTATCACCAAAATCTATCGGGTCGAAGTAACTAAAAGCTCCAAATGGAATTCAGAATATTACTGAATTGTCAGAACTACTTCGATATACCGTTTTTACTTTCTACCTTATCTTTCTACCTTATCTAATATGTATACAGTTTTAGTCATTGCGTTTCCTTGTTTAGAAACTATTCTATTCTTTCTCTTTCATTTTTCATTCAATTCACAATCACAGACAAAATAGAAAAAGGACTGATATGGAAATTCATCTAAATGCAGTGGACTAAAAAAAAAGAGATAGGGGTAATTACTATCTAACTAGTAAATAACATATACTTTTATTCTTCCATAACGTAAATCACCTGCACTTTTTATTCTATTAAATCGTATTCTGGAACCATTCTTCGAAACATACATAAGAATTTATACTCATAGGCATTACATATACATATACGTAGTAGGAGTCCCGACCCTTCTTTCTCTTCCAAATTTCATCTATCTTTCTTCATATATACATACATGTAGCTATTTGCATTTTATTCTCCAACCTAGTGGATTATATTGAACCCCCCCTTGAATTGGGATAAGCTTCAAAAAAAAAAAAACTATTTCGAAAGTTAGTCAATGATGACCTTCCATGGATTCACCTATATAAGCCGCAGCCAAAGTTGCAAAAATAAGAGCTTGAATACCGCTTGTAAATAATCCAAGAAACATGACAGGTATAGGAACTACTGAAGGCACTAAAGAAACAAGAACAACAACCACTAATTCATCAGCCAATATATTCCCGAAAAGTCGAAAACTAAGAGATAAAGGTTTTGTGAAATCTTCTAGAATATTAATTGGTAAAAGTATTGGAGTTGGTTGAATGTATTTCCCAAAATATCCCAATCCTTTTTTGCTAAGACCCGCATAGAAATATGCCACTGACGTGGGTAAAGCTAAAGCAACAGTAGTATTTATATCATTCGTGGGCGCAGCTAACTCCCCATGAGGTAACTTTATGATTTTCCAAGGTAAAAGAGCACCTGACCAGTTAGAAACAAAAATAAATAGGAACATCGTTCCTATAAAAGGAACCCAAGGACCATACTCCTCTCCAATCTGAGTTTTGCTCAAGTCTTGAATAAATTCAAGTACATATTCGAAGAAATTCTGACCGTCGGTCGGAATGGTTTGTGGATTTCGAACAGCTATGATGACTGAACCTAATAAGATAGCAATTACAACCCAAGAAGTGATAAGTACTTGGGCATGAATTTGTAAACCTCCTATTTGCCAATATAAATGTTGGCCTACTTCTACACCTGATATATCGTATAATCCTTTGAGTGTTTTAATGGAACATAATATAAAATTCATATTGTCCTCTAACAGAAATCAAACTTCAAAAAAGTAATTATTTTGATTCAACCATCTCTTTCTCAATTCATCTATGTTCATTCATGAATTTAAGTTATGAATCTTATATTTCGGATACCAAGAAATCACATAAAAAAAATACCAATCATTTTATCTTTTAAATATTCTTCAATATTCAAAACATAGTTCAAACTCCAAAAGATGCAAACCAAAATAGCAAGAATCAAAGAGAATTCAGCAAAAACAAACTAATCTTCTTCTTTATTCTTCTTAATGATAAGAGTAATGATAAGATATTCAACCATTTTTTATATAACTAGAATGGCCCTCACAAATTGCAGATACTAATTTTGTAAGAATCAATCGAATCGAAGCTATAGCATCATCGTTGGCCGGAATAGAAATATCTGCAAGATCTGGGTCACAATTTGTATCGATTAAACAAATCGTCGGAATACCCAAAATAACACATTCTCGAAGAACCGTATATTCTTCTTGCTGATCAACGATAATTACAATATCGGGTAATCCCGTCATATATTTGATCCCACCCAGATATGTTTGCAAGGTAGATAACTTTCTCTTCAACATTGCTGCATCTCCTTTGGGAAGACGATTGAGTTTCCCCATCTTTTGTTCTGCTCTTAAGTCCCTGAATTTCTGAAGTCTTGTTTCTGTAGTAGACCAATTTGTTAACATACCACCAAGCCATTTTTTATTAACATAATGGCATCGAGCCCTTATTGCTGCTGATGCTACTAAATCCGCTGCTTTCTTTTTGGTGCCAACGATTAAGAATTTTTTTCCCCTACTTGCTGCATCAAAAACTAAATCGCAGGCTTCTGATAAAAAACGAGCGGTTATAGTAAGATTTGTAATATGAATACCTTTACGCTTTGCAGAGATGTAAGGAGCCATTCTAGGATTCCATTTATTAGTACCATGACCAAAATGAACTCCTGCTTCCATCATTTCTTCCAAATTGATGTTCCAATATCGTCTTCCCATTTTCCCACACTTTCTCTTTTTATTTTTTTTTTTCAAAGAGATTCATTACCTTGTGAAATAAATAATTGTTCCAACGGAACCTTCTACCAGGATTGACCTTTGATCTACGACCCAAACCATGAATTTCATTCTTTATTTTTGATTTCATTGATTACGAAATCCATAATTGGACCAGAGAGTGAAAGTAAAAAGAATGAACCTATTTTTAGGAATTAGTAAATGAAATTACGTAAATGATTGGTCTGATGTCTCATGGAAAGTGTTTGGGGAATAAGAACAAAATAATTCTCTATGGTGTAACAAAATATCTCTCATTTCCAACTCAAATAGATTCTTCCTTTTTATTTTCAAATGAATGTTTTTGTCTTGCTTTGAACGATGTACTAATTTTTTGAATCCGGTACCAACTGGTATAATCCCCCCCAAAACAACGTTCTCTTTCAGGCCTTTCAACCAATCAATACGACCTCGTAGAGCAGCTTTTGCTAAAACTCGAGAAGTTTCTTGAAAACTCGCTTCGGATATGAAACTTTGAGTATTCAGAGATGACTTCGTTATTCCCAATAAGATTGCCCGATAAAAGATCGCTTCGTCCAAAACGCGCCCTGCTCGCTCTGCTCGCAACAATCCAATAAGTTCCCCGGGTAAAAAAACATTAGACATTCCATCTTCTGAAACCAAAACTCTTGATGTTACTTGACGTACAATAATCTCTATATGTCTATTATGGATCTGTACCCCCTGGGATCGATAAACCTTTTGGATCTTATTAACCAAAGAGATACGACTTTGGGCTATGGTTAATTCAGCTCCAATCAAGAATCCCCAGGGGATCCCAAGAATTCTTCGGATACGTTCGTCCCAACCTTCAACTCTTCTTTCGAGGTTCATCGATATTGAATCAATCGAACGAACTTCTAAGATTTGTTCCACTTTTGGAAGACCTTGCGTTATGTCACCAGATCTCGATTTTTCATATATAAATGTAATTAATATATTTCCTTCAGAAAAGGTTTCCCCATAATGGCCATGTACGGTTGCTCCTGGAGTGACCAAATAGGGCTTAGCTGATCTTATAACTAAAGAGTCAACATGAACAATGAAAATTTGACCAGATTTTTTTATGCGTGATCCGTATTTCAATAGACATACATTTTTACAAAGGAATTGTCCAAGGCTAATTATTGTCCATGCCTCTTCACAAGAATCGTGATGGAGAAAACACCAATTCGAATGGAATGAATTCCAAATGATGTTACTGCATGAATCGGGATTAGAAATCCTACTATTTTCATCTAGGAAACAGTATTTAAATGGAAGTACTTGAAGCACTTGGAAAGTCTGTTGAAAATTTTCAAATAAAAAATCTTTCTTTAAAAAAACTTGATTATAAGTTCTTAAATAGTAAGATGAACAAAATTTTACTATTTTAGGTACAATAGTACCTAAAGGACCCAACAAATACCTAATTGGAGTCATGGGATCCGATTCTTTTGTCGTATTATTATATCTCGAAGTATTGAAGGGGCCAATTTGAGAACAATTGGATGATGACAAAATTATGAAAGATTGGCATTCCTTATTTCGATTCAACAACGTACCAAGAGTTCCCTTATGTTGGGGAAATAATTGAATCTTCGCCTTGGAATCAAAAGGATTTCTATGGGTACGATCTAATTCATTATTGGAAATAAATCCTGAACCTGCCGTATCATACCTTTTTTCGGTATACGAAATAGTGGACTTTACTAACTCAATTCGGATGAAATCACGAAGCAGATCATTTGCCCTTATTTCAACAAAAGAAGCATGAACCTCTTCTTCTATAGAACTCTTTTTTTCTTGGTCCCAAGTTAATACTAAGCAAGCCCGAACTAATTGAATACTTGTGTGAGAAATTCCTCGAATTGACTTGCCATTTCCATAAAGTATATAATTGACAATTCTAAGTTGGACATTATCCTTTTCTTGCAAGAGATCCTGAGAGAAAAGTGTTGCTAAATTTATCCCATCAGCTATTTCATATGTGACTACGGGCCGAACCAAAACAAAATACTTTTTTTTGGTAGGTGTAATCCGTTGGACATAGATCCAATTTTTCAATTTTTTTGATCCTTTAGAATTTTTTTTTTCCATTCCTGGTGGTATCAAAATGCCACTGTGCCTAGATATTTTATCCACCTCTCCAGAAAAATGAATATCTCCAGAAAATATTTTCAGTTCCATACTTTTTTTTTTTCTCTCCACTCGGACTAATCCACCTATTCGACTTCTTGTATTTATATTTAAAGCAAGTCGTGTATCTACTCCAATGATACTATTGTTCCGGACCATTATGGGCGAAGATCCGGGTAAAATATGCACTTCCTCGGGAATGAAAAAAAATCGATCTACTTTCATTTGCATTTGGTATTTTGGACTAAATTCTTTTGCTCCTCGATACTCAATCAAATCCTCTTTTTTTACGATTGAATCTACTTCGACAATCCCATATTTAGTAATTCCCGAACTGCTTCTTCTGTATCGCGGATCATCAAAATAAGCAATAATACTATTTCTACGTAAAATACCATTTATAGGTATTTGAATCGAAATACCAAAACAGGGTATTAGTTTCTTTTCTTGTTCTTGATCATATTGTAAAGGAATCACGAATCTATTTCTTCGCTTTTTCGCCAAGGAATTCTCTTGACGAATATAAGTAGAAGGCTCTATGAGATTACAATGACCCTTGGATATAATTCGATAAGGTTTTGAATAATCAAAAATTTCCCTATATTTTTTACCAAAAGTATCCAACAATTTATGTCTTACTTGATCATTAGTCAGTGAGAGATCAAAAATAGATCTTTCTTCGAGAGAAAAAGAATTAGCATTCATTTGATCTTGATCCTTGTGGAGTGAAAAAGACACTATATTGGATCTGCATAGACCTCCTGCTAATATCCATAAATGACTTGTTTTTGGTAATAAATGAACATTACTATATGGATATTCGGTCGCATGATAGCCATCAGTACTCCAGTGCATTTCTCCTTCTGACTCAGAATAAATATGTTTTTGAACTCTCTCTTTAAAATGAAAAGTGGACGTTCCGGTACGAATCTCGGCAATCACTTGTTCTGATTCTACATATTGATCATTTTGAACTAAAATCAAACTTTTTGTTGGAATATTCACATTATGTAGAATATCTCGACTCTCAATAGTTACATACAAGTCTATAAAACATAGAAAAGCAGGATGCCCATGACGGGTACGTGTGGGATGAACCAAATCCTCATCAAATTTTATTTTTCCATTAGAAGGAGCTCGTACATGTTCGGCAGTACCACCCGTGAATACTCCACCGGTAT